CATTGGTTGATTCAGAACACCTCTTCCTTGATCTTGATAGTATCTATGGGTACTTTCCAAGTTAGAACAAAGGGGGAATCACTCAATTTCCTGGATTCTAATTCTATTTTATATATAGAATTATTCTATATTTTTTATTTCTGTAGATTAGATCTCGCACAAATACTTTCGATACTCTTTCTTACCCTACTTATCCCTATATTTTTTAGATTTGAGTATCTCAATGGTTTGTCCACTACTTTATATATTTTATTATACGAAATAAATCGAAAAAAAAAGTAAAGTTACGATACATCTGGAAAAACGAAAACAAGACTAGGAGTTTTTGACAAACAGATTACTCTTTCGACACAAGTAAGGGGGGTTTGGAAAATTCCTTTTCTTGTGTCGAAGACTAGGAAGACAAAACAAATAATGCCTCCTAGAATTTTTTGTTCCCCACGCTTCTGGTTCATCCGATTCCCCGCTTATTTATGCTAATCTCTATCCCAATTTTATGGCATTGAAATATGGCAATAGTAACACAGCCCTGTCAATTCAATTTGAACAAAGATAAAGGGTGGTAAAGCCATAAAGTCAAATAAAATAGTCTTCTTCAAACAAAAATCTACCTATTATGACTAAGCGTGCGTTATGACTAAGATTGCGCTACAAGGGAGTCCCCGAAGTTGGTAGAAAAAGAGCAAATAAATAAAAGGTTTTTCATAATTTATTTTTTTTGATCATATAAAATTGACAACAAAAATTTTGTTCTTTTTACGAACCTGGTGTCGATAAATCCGCGAGTCTAGAAATTCATTTCGGCCAATTGAACCTTCTCGAACTGTTTCTTTTTAAGAACTAAAAATATTTGTGCCAAAATAACAGATGCCAAGAAGACCAAAAGGCCTTGGACACGTAATGGATCTTGAAGTACTATTTCGGCATCCCCCTGACCAAATCCACCCACATTAGGATTACTCGTTAATGGTTGATCCAATTTGATGGATTCACCCTCTGAAACAAGAACTTCTGGTCCTGGAGGGATAATATCAACCACTTGACGTCCATCCGATGGATCTGTTATGATTATTTCATATCCCCCTTTTTCTTTTCGTATGATTTTGCTTACTATACCCGCCCCTGTAGCATTATAAACTGTATTGTTACTCTTGCTTCCGTCGGGATAAATCTGACCCCTTCCCCTATTTCCTCCTACATATATAGGATATTTTAAGAAGTGAACATCTTTCTTAGTAGCGGGGTCGGGGGAAAGAATAGGAAAGGTGATTTCACTATATTTCTGGCCGGGGACAGGCCCTATTACAAGAATATTTTTTTTATTAGGGCGGTAGCTCTGAAAAGACAAATTTCCTACCTTTTCTTTCATTTCGGGAGAAATACGATCGGAAGGAGCTAATTCAAACCCCTCCGGTAAAATAAGAACAGCCCCCACATTCAAACCCCCTTTCTTACCATTAGCAAGGACTTGTTTCACTTGCTTATCATAAGGAATTCGAACAACTGCTTCAAATACAGTATCAGGAAGTACTGTTTGTGGAACCTCAATATCCACGGGTTTATTAGCTAAATGACAATTGGCACATACAATACGCCCAGTCGCTTCTCGTGGATTTTCATAACCCTGCTGTGCAAAAATCGGATATGCACTTGAAACGGGTGCCCGAGCTATGATATATATCATGAGCGGTACGGAAATAAATTGAGTAATATGTTCCTTTATCCAAGAAAAAGTATTTCTAGTTTGCATGGTCTAATCATTGGTCTGAAAATTTCTACAATAAGTTGGGTAGGTCGCTAGTATAGTTTCCTATCCACGATTCTGCTATTTATTGGAATCATTTTACTGGAATACTATAGTATAACGTATAAAAATAGTCTGAAAACCACCCGGATAGAATGTTTTTAATACTTATGTAGAACTACAAAGTAGGAAACGTTCTAATTGGATTAATATTGGTTGATGATTTATCAATCATTCATTGAATGGTAAATAACTACAAGTGATGGAGATATACGATTTAAATAACGAAAAATCCAATATTTAAAAAGAGTATCGAGAATAACCGGAAAAGTGGAAACAAGACCAGATATAATTTGATCATTATGACCAAATCCAAAATCTTTGTACACAGAACCAATCATTAGTTCCCAGCCGTGGGGTGAATGAAATCCGATACATAAATCGGTTAATAACAGAATTGAAAAGGCTTTTACTGTATCACTTAAGTTATATAGGAATTCCTGAGCCCAAGAGTTAAGAATAATAAGTTCTTCATTACCTAAAATCGAATAACAACTTAGAATAACAAAACAGATTATATTTGTCGAGAAGTGTAAAATTGTATGGATACGATCCTCGTTGTGTATCTTGATTAATTGGATCGTTTCTTTGTGGATTCCTATAAGAAACTTTTGTAGATATGTCTCCGAGTATTCCTTGATCATTTCTTCCAAGAAGACGATTTCGTCTAATTCTATGAACTTTTCTAGAATACTTTTTTCTTGAATATCAGTCAAAAAAATTTCGGATTGGCCGATATTCGCCCAATTAATAACCCAAGATTCCATACTTTTAGTAAATGAGAGAGAAATCCACCAGGGCAGAAATACTATAGATGCAAGATACAAAAGAGGAGTGAAAGCTTTCTTTTTTGCCATTTTTCGCCTGTTAATTTTTAATTAACCCACTCCATCTGTCGACTTTATATAATCGAATCTTTCTTTCAAACATGAGTTGTAGACAAGGCATCAAACCTATGAATCTATTTGATTTGTGATTTTATTTTGAATCTAGAAAGAATACAGAAATAGACTAAGACTCCACTTGGAATTTGACTAAAGAAATAATACAAGTGTTTCCAGATATCTCAATTCATCAAATTCCAAACAAATGTCTCCTTTCGATGAATGGCCGAAAGAAGTACTTTAAGTAATGAATATTCTTGATATTTTGAGACGAAAGAACCCCTTATTCTATCAAAATATACAATATTTCCAAAAAAAAATTCCAATGATTCCCCATAGTCAAGAATAGACTAATTGGGAGAAAGATATTGGGATGGTCAAAAAAATGAGCGGCAAAACAAGACAGAACCGGGCCAGTTATCATTAAAACCGATTATTGGGTAGTAAAGAACCCAAATGAAAGGATAAAAAGATCGATTGAAAAAAAATTTACAAGATATGGTTTATCTGTATCTATTTATCCTAAAGTATCACTTAGTTATAGAAAAAACAGGATTCTTGCGTTTTTTCCCTCCTGCTGAGAAAGCATTCGTTCTTCAGCCCAGTTCCTTTTCTCAAAATACTTCAATCGGTACGCGCAAGAAATAGGCCAATTCCGCGGCTTTTTGTTCAATTTCTCGTGGAGTCAAATTCTCATCAGTACGAGTCAACGGAACAGCCCCCCGGCCTCTGATATCCATATAAAGGACAGGACGAGCAAAAATACCCTCTTTAACTTCTATTCGAACGGATTGAATATCTTTTATAAGGAATCGGAGGAATATGCGACGATTTTTTCCAGGAAATCCCCAACGAAAAATACACACTATTCCTTCCTTTCTATCGAATCGATCATAACCACTACCTACATTCCAGGAGATTGTGCACCACAAATAGGAACTAATAAAGAGACCCGCAATCCCGTAGAAAGACATCACGATCCCCTGTGGAAAAAAAAGGATTTGCTGAGACGGAACAAAAGATATCAAATTTCTACCAAAAAAACTGGAAGTTCCAACCAATAAGAATCCTAATGAACCTAAAAAAACGATAAGGGCCCAGCAAAAATTACTTAGTTTTCGAGACCCCGTTATAAGTTCTATCCATATATGTTCTGATCGCCAACTCATACTTCATCCGATTGCATTTTATTGAAATTGAGAGAATACCCCAAATGATTTTGACTTTACTTTTTTTGTTTCCGAATGAACTTTCATTAACTAGCACTAGTTTGGTGTGAACTAGCACTAGTTTAATGGGAACTTTTAGGGGTAATTCATCAAATTTGTTTAGATCTAAAATAATAACATACCCTTCATATGATCCCAATATACATATTGATATACATATAAATCGACCAACTTTACATTTTAGGCATCCAGCGATCCTGATCTATTTGAAACTGGCTAGAATTCAGTTAGCTATAGATCATTTTCTGCAGGCATAACAGCTTTTTCCTTTATGTTTGGCAGAAATCACATGTTCTATTATATTTTCTTTTCTGAAATAAATATCTATGTTATGCTACAAGTATAAGTTTCAAAAAAAACGAATGAGATTGGGTCCCCTCAGATCTAAACAATCTTGTTTTTTTGAACATGAAGAAATAAAGAAGCCATTGCAATTGCCGGAAATACTAGGCCTACTAAAGGCACAAAAATAGAGGGAAAGTGGAAAGTTGTCATAAAATGGGGTACCTCGGTTTATTATTTGTACCTGTTCTTATTTTTTTTAATATCATATTTTATATTTATACTAATTATAATTAATAATTGTAATTAGTATGAATTCGTAGTTATTATTAATTAATTCAATTTGCAAATTTTGCATTAGAGATATTAAGCATCTAAGTGAGTATATAGAATAAGTCCAAGGAATGGAATATATAACTAAATAAACGGACTTATTCATCTATCTACATGAAAGATCCATATGATAATTCATTTTTGTCTTCGTTTCTTTGTGTTTTGTTCTTGTCTTCGAATTTAATAAAGAAAGAGTTATCCGCAACTTTTGATTTTGATTCTTTCTACAATTAGATCTTAGGTCGCCAAAGAAAACTCCCCTTTTAGTTACTTTGATTCCGATAAGATTCGGATAAGCTAACTACTTGTTTGCTACAAATATAAAAATGGAACTTGGTGCACTCTACTTGATTGACTTGAAATTCAAAGGAAAGAAGGCGTGGAGCTTAAATAACTCACTCAGAACACTTTTCAAAAGATTACGCGGTACGATTAGGTCAAATAAGCCCTTCTGGAATAAATATTCAG